TTGATCAAATCATTGAATTATTTATTTCTCTTGAAATCTCTTCAATGTTTATTTTTACACACGTCTTTTTTTAGGGGGCCTACAGCCATTATGTGGCATAGGAGTTACATCCCGTATGAAACTTAATAGTATACCACTTCTACGAATAGCTCTTAATGCCGCATCTCTTCCGAGACCCGGGCCTTTTATCATAACTTCTGCTCGTTGCATACCTTGATCCACTACTGTACGAATAGCATTTCCTGCTGCGGTTTGAGCGGCAAATGGGGTACCCCTTCTTGTACCTTTGAATCCGCAAGCCCCGGCGGAGGACCAAGAAATTACGTGACCCCGTACATCTGTAACAGTCACAATGGTATTGTTGAAACTTGCTTGAACATGAATAACTCCCTTGGGGATTCTACGTGTATTCTTACGTGAACCAATACGTCTATTTCTACGCGAACCAATTTTTGGTATAGGTTTTGCCATATTTTATCATCTCATAAATATAAGTCAGAGATATATGGATATATCCATTTCATGTCAAAACAGATCCTTATATATTTTTATATTTTTTTTTTTTACTTATTTTATTTATTTATTTGTACATCTGTACATCGGGGACTTTAGATTTCTAGAGTCTTTTTGTTTTAGAAAGATTATCCTTGTCTTTGTTTATGTCTCGGGTTAGAACAAATTACTATAATTCGTCCCCGCCTACGGATCAATCGACATTTTTCACAAATTTTACGAACGGAGGCCCTTATTTTCATATTTGTCATTCCTTTTCTTAATTCCGAATCTACTTACTTGGAAGAAAATAAGTTTCTTGAAATTTTTAACTTCGAATTGTATCCTCACGAAAGAATGTTGAAATTGAAAAAACTGCCTAATCATTCAAGTCTTTGCTTTGGAGTCTCTAAATTATACGCCCTTTGGTTGAATCATAAGGACTTACATCAATTTTTAGGGTAGTATACGTATAAAACTACATGTAATCCTTTAGGAAAAAACCCAGAAAAAAATTTGTTATCTAAACGAATCCGGAAGATACATACATACCATCGGTAAGTTGTTCAGTAATTAAACCCTCATGAATTTATTTTTGTTGTTTCATTCCAGGTAAAACCGCTTTGAAGTATCAACTAATGTAAGCGGGGTAATATTATAAACTTGTCCTTTCTCTTTTTTCACAAATATGACCGTGTCGGCTATTAGAAAGATTACCATATATAACACAAAACTTCTCCGCCGATTTCTTCTAGTCGAGCCCTTCGGTCTGTCATTATACCTCGAGAAGTAGAAAGAATTACAACCCCCATTCCGCCTAAAATTCTAGGAATTCGTTGATAGTTAGAATATATTCGTAGACCGGGTCGACTGATCCGTTTTAAATTTAAAACAGTTCTATACGGTCCTTTCCTATTTCTTCTATGTCGTAGGGTTAAAACCAAAAAATATTTATTGCTTTCTTGATGTTTTCTCACGTTTTCAATAAAGCCCTCTTGTAAAAGTATTTTAACAATATTTTCAGTGATGTTAGTAGATGGTATTCGAACTGTTCTTTTTTTATTCATGTTAGCATTTCGTATAGAGGTTATTATGTCAGCAATAGTGTCTTTACTCATGATAAACTAAGATTTTTGTTTCCCCCGAATTTTGATATAATCAACATGCTCTTTTTAATATTTATGAATTATTAAAGATATATACGTGATAGATAAACAATCTACTAATTAATTCAATTTATTTAGTAGATTTCATTCAAATACTATATTTAAGGTCTTCCCCTATAATACTTCAGGTGCTAATGAAACTATTTTAGTGAAATTTAACTGTCTTAATTCCCGGGCGATTGCGCCGAAAATTCGGGTTCCTTTTGGATTTCCTTCTTGATCAATAACAACCGCAGCGTTGTCATCATATCGTATTATCATACCGTTGTCGCGTTTGAGTTCTTTACAAGTACGTACAATTACAGCTCGGACCACTTCTGATCTTTCTAGAGGTGTATTTGGTACTGCTTCCTTGATTACAGCAACAATAACATCACCAATATGAGCATATCGTCGATTACTAGCTCCTATGATTCGAATACACATCAATTCTCGGGCCCCGCTGTTATCCGCTACATTCAAATGGGTTTGAGGTTGAATCATATCATTTTTTTATCGGTTTTTTCTTTTTCAATGCAAAGTAAAGGTATAAATAAAAAAAAAGAAATATTATTTGTTCAAAACAAAAAAAGAACCCTGCAATTGTTTTTTTTCATCCAAAAAAAACCTTTCGTTTGTTTCTACATTCCTATCCAGAAAGAATGAATTGAGTTCGTATAGGCATTTTAGATGCCGCTATTGAAATAGCCCTTCTAGCTATATTTTCTGCTACTCCGCTCATTTCATAAAGTATTCTACCGGGTTTAACGACAGCTACCCAATACTCGGGAGACCCTTTCCCCGACCCCATACGCGTTTCTGTAGGTCTTACTGTAACAGGTTTGTCTGGAAAGATGCGTACCCATATTTTTCCACCGCGGCGTGCATTTCGTGTCATTGCCCGCCGCCCTGCTTCTATTTGTCTAGATGTGATCCAAGCGGGTTCAAGCGCTTGAAGAGCATATCTACCGAAACAAATACGATTACCTCGATAAGATATTCCTTTCATTCTTCCTCTGTGTTCTTTACGGAATCTGGTTCTTTTGGGGTTATAGTTGATGGTTGTTTATCAATTCCATCCATCTCTACTACAGAACCGGACACGAGAGTTTCTTCTCATCCAGCTCCTCGCGAATTAAACAATTAAAAAATAAAATACACGGTGAATAATATATGGAATCGTGGGATTCTTTGCAATTTGATCTAATCGATTATAAATTAGAAATTTTTTGTGTTTTAATATATAATTTACCACGTATTCTATTTATAAATAATGTCGTTCGACTAATTGGTAGAACGCTATAATGAATCTTTATTTTGTTTTTCCTTTTATTTCGAATCGACTCAAATTTCTAAATAAAAAAACTTCGCGGGCGAATATTTACTCTTTCAACATTCAATTGTAAGATTAGTCTATGACATGACCTCTCAGAATAAATGAATAGGTTTCTGGTTCGTTCCGCCATCCTACCCAATGAATCATTAGGATTCGTTTTCAATAGAATCTTATGCATTCACAGGTTCTGTCGTTCCCACCACTTCTCGATTAATGATTAGGTCTGAATTTTACAACGGAGCCTCCAATTTAATTTATTCTTGAGTCAACCTTCTCAGTCTTTATTGGCTCGGGGCTCTTGATTTTTTCTTCTATGCACGGATTTGTCTAATTATGGATCAATCAGTATTGATGCTTTATTACATTCCCTTTATATGAGATGACTCATAGACCTTACATATTGGAATTATATATCATTAATATTCTTTTTCTATCTTTCTCTCACCCTTCCATCTATCTGTATACTTTATATTGCTTTACAACTCATAATCAGATTGGTTTTTTTGTTTCTGCAAAAAAGATTTCAGTTGCTACAATAATATGACTTATATATCATATCTTGACTGGTTCTTTCTATCCAGATAATGCGAAGTGATGAGTTGGTTATTAGTTCTATAGTTATCGGTTTGTACTTCTATAGTTATCATTTTGTACTATGGGCTGGTCCATTTTTTTGAATCCCAATCCTAAAAAAACCAACGAGTCACACACTAAGCATAGCAATTATATCAAATGATTAATCGAATTTTTATTCAACCTTATAGAATTGTTCATTTTTTTTATTTATTTAACAGAAAAAGAATGAAAGAGTTTGTTTTATTACCAGATATAACTAAATATAAGTCAAGTAAGTTCTTATTATTCCTCGTCTACAAATATCCAAATTTTGATACCTAATACCCCATAGATAGTTCGAACTGCATAGGAACAATAATCAATTTTAGCTCGAATGGTTTGTAGAGGAACTCTACCTTCTCGGATCCATTCAACACGTGCAATTTCTTTTCCGTCGATACGCCCTGCAATTTGTACTTGAATTCCTTTTGTACCTGCCTGTTCAGTTAATTCAATAGCCTTTTTCATTGCTTTGCGAAATGAAACTCTATTCTTTAATTGTCCGGCTATAAATTCTGCAAGAATATTGGGATGCCCATAAGGATTTACAATTCTTGTAATAGCAATGTTGAGTTTTCGTTTTACACAATTGAGTTCTTTTTGTACATGCATCTGTAATTCTTCGATTCTTCGAGTCCTATCTTCTATTAATAACTTAGGGAATCCCATATAGATTATGACCTGAATCAAATCGATTCTTTTTTGAATCTCTATACGTGCAATTCCCTCTACATTAGAGGATATTTTCATATTATTTTGCACATAATTTTTGATACAATCTCGTATTTTTTGATCTTCTTGTAGATCCTTTGAATAATTTTTTGGTTGTGCAAACCAAAGAGAATGATGACCTTGGGTTGCACCAAGTCTGAAACCAAGTGGATTTATTTTTTGTCCCATAATCCCCCACTACTATATATATCGTGAAACATCATATCTGTTTGTATTTTTTTTTTATCCATTCTATTTTTTTTAAGCATAACCATAACATAATATATATTTGTGTTTTTTATAATATAAAATATTCTTCCTTTAAGTATTCCTCAGCTCAAATTTATAGAATTTCCTTTTATCTATTTCTTCCTCTTCATCTAAAGATATATCTTTCAATACAATAGTTATATGACAAGTGGATCTTTTTATAGGATAACTCCGTCCTCGAGCCCGGGGCTTTAATTTTTTCACAGTCATGCCCTCGTTGACTTCGGCTTTACTAATGATTAAACTTGTTTCGTTCAAACCCTTATTGTGATTTGCATTTGCTGCTGCAGAATAAACCAATTTTAAAATGGCATAACATGCTCGATAAGGCATAAGTTCTAGTATCATAAGTGTTTCTTCATAGGACCGCCCACGAATTTGATCAATTACTCTTCTCGCTTTGTGAGCAGACATACATATATGTTGGCCTA